CATACCCAGGACCCTTAACACAAATAGACGCATCACAAGTTCCATATAAATTACTTCTCAATACTATTTCTTTCAAATTCATTAAAATTTCATGTACTGATTCTTGAATACCCACTATGGTCGAATATTCGTGTGGTATTTTCTCAGATTTTGCGCGTGTGATACATGTTCCTTCTATTTCTCCAAGTAAAGCTCTTCGCATCGCAATGCCTATGGTGTCGGCTTGACCTTTCATAAGTGGAGACAAAAGAAAGCGTCCATAATAAAGACGCTTACTGTCTGTCCTTGATTCAACACACTTCCACTGTAGTGTCCGAGTAGATACTGTTACTTTCTCTCGAACCATAGTAATATAATATTATTTGATCGAATCGTTTATTTCTCTTGAAATTTCTTTAATATTTTTTTTTACACGCGTCTTTTTTTAGGAGGTCTACAGCCATTATGTGGCATAGGAGTTACATCCCGGACGAAAGTTAATAGTATACCACTTCGACGAATAGCCCGTAATGCTGCATCTCTTCCGAGACCGGGGCCTTTTATCATGACTTCTGCTCGTTGCATACCTTGATCGACTACTGTACGAATAGCATTTCCAGCTGCCGTTTGAGCAGCAAAAGGTGTCCCTCTTCTTGTACCCCGAAATCCACAAGTACCGGCCGAAGACCAAGAAACCACCCGACCTCTTATATCTGTAACAGTCACAATGGTATTATTGAAACTTGCTTGAACATGAATAACTCCCTTTGGTATTCTACGTGTATTCTTACGTGAACCAATACGTCCATTCCTACGCGAACCCATTTTTGGTATAGTTTTTGCCATATTTTATCATCTCATAAATATAAGTCATATAGATATATGGATATATCCATTTCTTTTCTTGTCAAAACAAATCTTTTTTATTTGTACATCGGGTCTTTTAGAGAGTCTTTTTTACACTATCCCTGTCTTTGTTTATGTCTCGGGTTGGAACAAATTACTATAATTCGTCCCCGTCTACGAATTAGTCGACATTTTTCACAAATTTTACGAACAGAAGCTCTTATTTTCATATTTTTAATTCCTTAAACTTAATTTTGAATCGTAGTCCCACGGAAACTAATGTTAAAGTTGAAAAAGAAAAACCACCGAATCCCTCGAATCTTTGTTGGGGAGTTGATAAATGATACGCCCTCTGGTTGAATGAGAATGCCTTACTTTAATTTTGACTCTATCTCCTGGCAGTATCTGTATAAAACTATGCCGGATCTTTCCTGAAATATAAGCTAGATTAAGATCTTCATTATCTAAAGGAGCTCGGAACATACCATTTGGAAGCACTTCCGTAATTAAACCCTCATGAATCTATTTTTGTTCTTTTATTCCAGGTAAAACCCCCTTAAATTAGTAATTAATGTAGGAGGAACAAGATTATATACTCCGCATTTTTTTTTTGTTTTTTTCACAACAAATAGAAAGTTTTGGATCCAATGCAGATATAAGAAGGATTACCATATATAACACAAAATTTCTCCGCCTATTCCTTTTAGTCGAGCCTCCCGATCTGTCATTATACCATGAGAAGTAGAAAGAATGACAACGCCCATTCCACCCAAAATTCTAGGAATTCTTTGATAGTTAGAATAGATTCGTAGACCAGGTCTACTGATCCGTTTTAAATTTAAAAGATTTCTATAGGGCCCCTTTCTATTTCTTGTATGTCGCAGGGTTGAAACCAAAAAATATTTGTCGCTTTCTCGATGTTTCCTCACATTTTCGATAAAACCTTCTCGTAAAAGGATTTTAACAATGTTTTCAGTGATATTAGTAGATGCTATTCGAACTACTCTTTTTCTATCCATATCCGCATTGCGTATAGAGGTTAGTATATCAGCAATAGTGTCCCTACTCATGATGGACTAAAATTCTTGTTGCCCCCAAATTTTTATATAATCAACATGTTTTTTTACTTAATTTTTTTTGTTTATGAAAAAAAATTATATTATTAAATTAAAGGTATATGCGTGAAACACAATCTACTAAATTAATTTGAATCTATTTCTTTCCAATACCCGACTATAACTATATCATAGTCTCATCTTATATTTTAAGACTATTATAATACCTCGGGTGCCAATGAAACTATTTTAGTAAAATTTAAATGTCTCAATTCCCGGGCGATCGCACCAAAAACGCGAGTTCCTTTAGGATTTCCTTCTTGATCAATGACAACTGCGGCATTGTCATCATATCGTATTAGCATACCATTGTCGCGTTTAAGTTCTTTGCAGGTACGTACAATTACAGCTCTGACCACTTCTGATCTTTCTAGGGGCATGTTTGGTACTGCTTCTTTAATCACAGCAACAATAACGTCACCGATATAAGCATATCGGCGGTTACTAGCTCCTATGATTCGAATACACATCAATTCTCGAGCCCCGCTGTTATCTGCTACATTCAAACGTGTCTGGGGTTGAATCATTTTTTTATTTGTTCTTTCAATGCAAAGGGCGAAGAAAAAGAAAGAAATATTTTTTGTCAAAAAAAAAAATAAACCTTGCATTTTTCATTCCCAGGATTTATTTTCTTTGATTCTACATTCTTATCCCAAAATAATAAATTGAGTTTTGATAGGCATTTTAGATGATGCTATTGAAATGGCTTTTCTGGCTATATTTTCTGCGACTCCACCCATTTCATAAAGTATTCGACCTGGTTTAACAACAGCTACCCAATATTCTGGAGAGCCTTTACCTGAACCCATACGTGTTTCTGTGGGTCTTACTGTAACTGGTTTGTCGGGAAATATACGTACCCATATTTTTCCACCCCGACGCGCATTTCGTGTTATTGCCCGGCGCCCCGCTTCTATTTGTCTAGATGTGATCCAAGCGGGTTCAAGCGCTTGAAGAGCATATTTACCGAAACTAATATGATTACCTCGATAAGACATTCCCTTCATTCGTCCTCTATGTTGTTTACGGAATCTGGTTCTTTTGGGGTTATAGTTGATGGTTCTTTCTGAATTCCACCTCTACTACAGAACCGGACGTGAGAGTTTCGTCTCATCCAGCTCCTCGCGAAAAAGGGATTCAAAATATTCAAAATGTAGCAATCCAAAAAAGAATGTTTTCGCGGGCGAATATTTACTCTACTATCTATTTCAGTTGTAAGGTGAATTCATTACGTCTCAGATCAGAATAGATGAATTCTTTCTCGGTTCCTTCCGCCATCCCGACCAATGAATCGTTAGGATTTAGTTTCAATAAAATCTTCTGCATTCATGGGTTCCATCGTTCCCATCGCTTCTTGTTTAATGGTTAGGTCTTAATGTTACAACGGAGCTCTTAATTAAATTTGTTCTTGAGTCAATTTTCTCAGTCTTTATTGGCTAAAGGCTCTTGGTTTTTTGTTCTATAATCTATCATTTAATTATGTATGAATCAGTATTGATGCTTTATTACATTGTCTTTTATGAGATGACTAAATGACTCATAGACCTTACATATTGGAATTCTATATCATTTCTATTTTTTTCTCTCTTTCTCTCACCCCTCTATCCACATCTTTTTCTATATTCCGGTTCACACCTTAGAATAATATTTATTGCTTTTTTAGTTTATGCAAAACAAATTTCAGTTGCTACAATGATATGAAAAATTTATCATATCTTGACTGTTTTGTTGGATCTAGATAATACGAAGTGATGAGTTGGTTCTTAGTTCTATAGTTATTAGTTCATATTAGGGAGGCTTTTTTTTATTTTTGAACCTTATTCCTAAAAAAACCAACGAGTCACACACTAAGCATAGCAATTATATCAAACATTTATTTAATCGAATTTTTATTCAACCCTATAGAATTAAAAGAATTACGAGCTCTTTTTTTTTATCTTCAATCAAAAAAATGAACGAGTTTCTTATTTTTTGTTGTATTTTGGGGGTAAAAAAAAAGAAAAGCCAAGGAAAGTTTTTTTATTCTTCATCTATAAATATCCAAATTTTGATACCTAATACGCCATAGATAGTTCGAACTGTATAGGCACAATAATCAATTTTAGCCCGAATGGTTTGTAGGGGAACCCTGCCTTCTCTGATCCATTCGACGCGTGCAATTTCTTTTCCATCAATGCGCCCTGCAATTTGTACTTGAATTCCTTTTGTATCTGCTTGTTCGGTTAATTCAATAGCCTTTTTCATTGCTTTGCGACAAGAAACTCTATTTTTTAATTGGCCGGCTATAAATTCTGCAAGAATATTAGGATTTCCATAAGGCTTTGCAATTCTTGTGATAGTAATATTGAGTTTTCGGTTTACACAGTTAAACTCTTTTTGTAGATTCGTCTGTAATTCTTCGATTCCTTGTGGCCGATTTTCAATTAATAATTTAGGAAATCCCATATAGATTATGACCTGTATTAGATCGATTCTTTTTTGAATCTCTATACGTGCAATTCCCTCGATGCCGGAGGATATTCTCATATTCTTTTGTACATAATTTTTGATACAATCTCTTATTTTTTTATCTTCTTCTAAACCTTCGGAATAGTTTTTTGGTTGTGAAAACCAAACGGAATGATGTCTTTGGGTTGTACCAAGTCGGAAACCAAGTGGATTTATTTTTTGCCCCATATTCCCCCGCGACTTTTATTATACACACTCTGATGTATCATCGTCATATATTCATCTTCATATTCATCTAAAGATACATCTTTCACTCCAATAGTTATATGACAAGTAGGTCTTTTTATTGGAAAACTACGTCCTCGAGCTCGAGGACGTAGTTTCTTCACGGTAGTGCCTTCGTTGACTTCAGCTTTACTAATTATTAAATTAGTTTCGTTAGAACCCATGTTGTAACTAGCATTTGCTGCTGCAGAATAAACCAATTTAAAAATAGAATAACATGCTCGATAGGGCATCAGTTCTAGTATCATAAGTGTTTCCTCATAGGAACGTCCACGAATTTGATCAATGACTCTTCGCGCTTTATGAGCCGACATAGATATATGTTGA